GGAATCAAACTAAATAAAAAGAAATAGAAATTAAAATAAAAAAAAAAAAAATCAAGCGATTTAATCACACGACCCAATCAAAACATTAAACTAGCAAAAAATTAAAACACGAAATTAAAAGAAATGAAATATTAAGAATTTCGAATAAATCCTGAACAGACAAAAAGATCAAAAAATATAGATAACATAAAATTTTTTAGATTACCCTCCGTCTATTACCCTATTTATTCTTACTTTTAGTTATTATTTCCATTTCTTAGTTTTAGTTATATTATCTACTTACTGAATATTCTATTTAGTATTCTACTAAGATTCACTTAGAATACCTATTCTACCTATATAGGTATACATTGTATATATTTTCTATTTTTTTTATTTAAAGACTTTTTTACTTATCTATTTTTGATTTATATATATTTATATTTATATATATTATACTTATCTATTTATATATTATATAAATAGATTCTATTCTAATATATCTAATATCTAATATATCTAATAATATATATATAAGAAATATATACTAAATCGAATTTTAGAAATAAATGTGAATTGTCATTATAACATTAAATTTCTATATATTTTCAATCAAAAAAACTTTTCTATCACAAAAAATCCAATAAACGCATCGCTTGAATGAAGAAACAATTCAAATTAATGGATAGAACAGGTATAAATAGATCGACAGATAAAATCCCATTACCTCAGATGGGATTATATTTATTTGATACATTCTTGTCAATATCAATGTGAATATCTTGAGTTCATAAATAAATCTACACTGAAGAAAACAAAAGAATTAATTGAAATTGAATTTGAATAAAATTCAATAAAAATCAAATACTAAAACTTAATAAATTACTCAAATTCAATTCAAATTAAATAGAAATCAAAAATTTAATAATAAAAAAAATACTATACAAAGATAGAAAAATAATATACAAATAAAAATAGAAATAAATAGAAATAGAAAAATATATAGAATATATTACAATATATAGATATAAAATATATAGATATATTTTCTAAGGAAATTATAAGGAAATATAGAATACCTAGAGCATTCAAATTCAAATAGGTTTTCTTTTTTATCGAATGATACAAACCCACTTTTCCAAAGATCTCTTCCTTCTTTTCGGCATTGAACATCAAATCAATTGCAAGGATTCGATAAACGGATCATTGGGATAGAGGTAGAACCCCCCGGCGGAAACGTAAACGTATAAGAAGTTTTCTTCTCCTAGGCTCGAGAAAAAGCATTTGAAATTTTGTATGTATTATGTATAGAATTCAAGTGTGAAATAGATCCATAAAATGATCAAATCAATTAAACTATGATTTTAATCTTTCTTAAAAAAAAAATCATCTGTACTTTCTTAACTCAAGTTGGATAATTTTGAAATAGGTCAAAGGAAATCCTTTAAGCATTTCATTGATTGAGTGATCTCTAATCGCCTTTCTTTTTGTTTCTTTTAGAATCTATTTTGATTCTTCATTCTGATCAAATTGTTGAGACAATTGAAAACGATATTTCCATGGTCCAGGATCCTTTATCTTTCCCTTAAATCGTTGGGTTTAGACATTACTTCGGTGGTCTTTAATCCTTTCAAACTGGATGCAACATATCACTTTTTGTGATTTCTTTCTATCAAACAAAGAATCAGATTAATGGTTGATTCTTGCATCATATACTTTCTTTTTGAACTTTTGAATCAAAATAATTTGGTCAATTCGAAAAAACTTTATTCTTGGATTTGAAACTTGCTCAAATTGGATCCTTTCTATTTCGATTTACACTATACCCCAACAAAAAGTGAGATTTCAAGTGTATAAATATAACAAAACAAATGATGTCGAGTTAGGAGCACTCTCATTCCTTTCCTATTCCTATATATATTATATATATATTATGCTATATAATATTCTAAATATTAAACATATATATAGAATAGAATATTATTTAAGAAAATTCCAATTATATGCTATATTATATAACTCTATATTATATAGTTAACTATTCTATTAATATTTAATATTCTTAATATTATTTATTAATTATTTTTGAATATTAATTATTTTAATTAATATTCAATTAAAATTTCTTTTTTCAAATTTCTTTTTATTTATTATTAATATGAATTTTTTTTCTTTATTTAATTATTATTTTTTAATAAATTAATATTCTTATTATTTACTTAATATTATTATTTATTAGGGTATAATAAGGTGGATGTAAGAATCCATAGTTGATCATGTCCTTCAAGTCGCGCGTTGCTTTTTACCATATCATTTCAAACGAAGTTTTACTATAACATTCCTTGCGTTTTGAACTAGTATGTAATTTATTTTATTAGGGAATCCTGAATAGTCATCGGTTCAACCAATACATAGAAATCCCCAATTTGCATTTCTTAATTTCTATTGGATAATTTCCAACACTTTTTCAGAAAGAATTCAATTTAATCCCATATTTTTTTGTATGAATATTTTTTGATTAACAATTCGAATATTCCAAGAAATAAGACAAAAAAACGAAATACGCGATTTTTAAGTCTTCAAGTGAGTACCTAGGACGCATTTGCCTATCTCCCATTTGTTCAAGTTCCACGGACTCCTACAAAATCATTAAAAAGATTCACTTTCTAAATTTTCCATCTAGATATCATTATTTGAATAAGGTTTTGTTTTAAACATATTTTTATCATCATAATAGAAAAAAACCTATTCAGATTCGGATTAACTCATTAATGATTTTAAATAAATAGGAAATTGGTTAAAAAAATATCCAATTTTTTTAATGCAGTAGTCGAAAAAAAAGACTGATGTGGGGAAAATTGGAAATTGTTTTGTTATTCTTTCAGACTGAGTGCTAAAATCAGTATCGAAATACTCGAAGATCGTCTTATTTATCAGATAGACTAAAGAATTGTCATTGGAATTCATTTTGCATATTCTATCTTATATGGTGCAATTCAAGTTACCGAAGTTAAATTAAGGGATGAGCCCTTTTTTTTTTATTTGATAGATTATATAGAATGATAGATTATAGAGAATATCTGGGACGGAAGGATTCGAACCTCCGAATAGCGGGACCAAAACCCGTTGCCTTACCACTTGGCTACGCCCCATTTATATTTCTATTCAACACAAATAAAAACTAATATTAATAGTGGTTCTTCGTCAATTCCCATCCAAATATCTAGGAAATATATTACCGTCTTGTTCGGATTTTCATATGTGTAGATATAGAATTCAACTGAATTGATTGCTCATAATAGATAATTCAACTAAGATATTGTATAAAAATAGGATTTCCTCTATTCTTTTTTGATTTGAGAATTGAAGGATTTTTGATTGGGTGAGTTTAATAACACAATAAATTTAATAAAAATAAAGGAGGGTTCTTCGTCTACCTTATTTTATTTTTGATTCATTTTTATATCAATAACATATTAATAACTTAGTCATCAATCAAAATACAATTATCTTCAAGCACAAAATGTTTGTTATGCTTAATAGTTTTAGTTTAATTTGTATCTGTCTTAATTCTGCCCTTTATTCAAGCAATTTTTTCTTCACAAAATTGCCTGAAGCCTACGCTTTTTTGAATCCAATCGTAGATGTTATGCCAGTAATCCCTTTACTCTTTTTTCTATTAGCCTTTGTTTGGCAAGCTGCTGTAAGTTTTCGATGAGATTTTAATACTGTCCTAAAAAAATTCATGATTTATTCCAGAAAAAAATTATAGTAATTGAGAAGATCAGATAAGTCTTATACTCTAAGCTCTTAATTCAAACATTCAAAGTTATTGTATAAACGCGAGAAGTCTGGATCACCCCCATTTTTCTCATTCTGAACTTTTTTTTCATTCCAGATTCTATTAGCGCCCTAATTGTAGTTATGAAAAAAAATTCTAAGAAAGACTCGACTCTTATTCCAAATGAATTTCGAAAAATTCATTTCTATTTCTAGAAATCACTTCATTTCTTGGTGTTAAAATAGAAAATGTGGTATAAAAATAGAGAATCTATTTTTTTTTTTCCAAACAAAAAAAGATCTTGGAGATTTTCTAATGCTTACTCTTAAACTCTTTGTTTACACAGTAGTTATATTCTTTGTTTCTCTCTTCATCTTTGGGTTTTTATCTAATGATCCTGGGCGTAATCCGGGACGTGAAGAATAGAATAAAAATTCTAAGGGTTTTCTTGATTTTAAAATGTTCTTAGTATGTTATTTCTTTTTACCCAGTCTTTATCTATTCTACATCTCGATTTGAATCTATATTTTCGTTTTAAATGAAAATTTTAAATAGAATTTTCCATAGAAATATTAATATAAATAAAGAAATTTGAAATTTCCATTTTTAACTAGAAATATTAAATAGAAATAAAATATTCAATAAAAAGAAAAATTCGAAATTCGAAATAACTATTAATAAATGAAATATTCCAATTATTCATTTTTGAATTTATTTAAATAGTTTAAATAGAAAATGAAATAGAATATTGAAATAAGAAATAAAGCAAAAATATTTTCGAAATTTGAAAGAAAAGATAAAAAAAATTCAAGTCAGCACTGGAACCGGAAAGAGAGGGATTCGAACCCTCGGTACGAATAACTCGTACAACGGATTAGCAATCCGACGCTTTAGTCCACTCAGCCATCTCTCCCGATTGAAAAAGGATAATTAGAAGGATAATTATTATGTTCCATTCCATAGCAAGTAGTTACATTATACAACAAGTAAGGTTTGAAAAAAAAAGGCTTTGCTTCTCTCTTTATTACTTTAGATAATCATAATTTCATAATTCGTTTTTGTTTATTTAATTATATAATAATAGAAATTCGAATTCTCTATTTATTCTATATTTATTAAATATCTATTTCGAATTCTATAGAATTCGAAATTGTCTATTTTTCGATTCTAAAAACATATTCTATATTTAATTTCTATTAATTTGAATTTATTTAATTATATATTTTTCGAATTTCTATTA